AATGTTATATATCTTAATGTTATATATTATGTTCAGGACGCTCAAAATTCTATCATTTATTTATGATTTGATTTCTCGCGCACTACCCCATAAAATTGAACCCTTAGAATTTAATTTAATTGGTTTCGAAGATAAAAATATTTGATTTTATTGGTCCTTACTTAGGTAAACGCATCAACGCAATTTGTTTCTTCCTTGCTATTAGTTTATTAATAAGTAGTTGAATCTAAATCATGAATTGTCGGATGACTCATTACTCAGATAAAGAAATCTTTTTTTATTTTATTTTTTTTTAATACTTGTAAATACTTGTGTATTAAATACTTATAGTATCAACTATTTTTTTTCTTTGATATCTATATGTATATGCCCTTATGTATCTGTAAAAAAAGGGAAAATTTCTTATTTATATTTAATTCAATATTTAAAATTTAAATAAAATAATAGGAAACTGTAAATGAGAGTTTCTTTCTCACATATACCTTCGATAACATTACATTGTCATCTCGTATGCATCAATATGGAAATTTTTTATTAATATCTGAAGCCATGATTATGATTCTATTTTTTTATTCTTAATACAATTTGATTCGTATACAAATCGAATTTATGATCTTGTTATGTTCTGGAATCAAAAAAATATATTGATGAAAAGCCCTTTAGGTATTAATTTTGAATAAGACTTTCTTTATCTAGGCAGGAATACAATATATTTCTTATGAAATATATCGAAAAAAATAAGATTCAATAAGAGATATCGACGGATTTCCTAATAAAAAAAATATGAAATAAAAAAATCTGCTGTTTCAATTTTATCTCGATCGAATTTTAATATCAGAATAGTGGATATAGTCATTGTTCGAAGGGTTAGGTCCACTTACTTTTTCTTTTGGATTTGTCGATTTCTAATCTATCGAAAAGTGTAAAAAAAGAATAGATATTTAGCGATTCAAGAGACGACTTATCATTATTCATTATATTATAATATAAAAAAATATAAAAAAGTTAAATTTTATTTTCTAAATTACTCTCTAACTTTATTATTAGTTATTATTAGAATGAAATGAATGAAATTAATTAGAATGAAATAAAAAAAATTATAAATTATACACTTTCGAATGAAATTTTTACTATTATCTATTATAAAGTAAATATAAAGTAAAGAAAGTAAAAGCCCCTTATCGGATTTGAACCGATGACTTACGCCTTACCATGGCGTTACTCTACCACTGAGTTAAAAGGGCCACCTTGGTTTAATTCCTGACTGAGTCGATAGGTAAATAAAATCTATCTATATATATATATATATATATATATATTAAAATATATATATTAAATATATAAACAATAGACGCATAGTGGTTAGTAGCTCGTTTCGTAACTATAAACGAGAATTTAAATTTATTTAAAATTAACTTAACGGTTTTTTTGCTTTTTTAATATTGGATTTGATAAATATCCATGCAATGAATTATTTTACTTTAAAATTGCCTACCATATCGAAATATAACGAAATTCATTTGATTTATACATGTACTCAGCAATTTGACATAGACCCAAGATATTTTATCTTGACATGTGATGAAGAGATAGAGATAGAGATACAGACTATACTCTGAACAATAATTTTCTAAAAAAAAAAAGCAAATTTTGATAACTTAACTTATCAATCCATCTTTCTTCCCTAATTATAAGATTATAAGATGGATTCTGTCTGACTGTCTTGGGTTAGTGTTAGATAGGGATACTACTATTTCTTAACAATGATATGAGGCAATCTGCGAAGGAAAGTAAAAAAAAACGAAACTTAACCCTCTTTTTTTTTTTTTTTGTCAGACCGATAACTTCTTAAAAAGATTCTGTACTAGACTATTTTTAGATTTTTTTTATTTCCACTTAAAAAAATAAATAAAATATATCGATTTTTTTATAGAATTGTGATTAGAATATGAATACAAATGTAAAATAAAAAAATGATATAGAATCCTATATAAAAAATAAAAAACCTTATAAGCTAGTCATACCATTTTATTATATTGACAATTAAAAAAAACTGATCATACTATGATCATAGTATGATGGCGGTTGAGCAAGTATGCCCCCATCGTCTAGTGGTTCAGGACGTCTCTCTTTCAAGGAGGCAGCGGGGATTCGACTTCCCCTGGGGGTAGGGTACTACGAAAGGAAGTTGATTATGGATTATCCATAAAGTTAGAATAGATTCTTCCTGGGTCGATGCCCGAGCGGTTAATGGGGACGGACTGTAAATTCGTTGGCAAGATGTCTACGCTGGTTCAAATCCAGCTCGGCCCAATAATTCGCTGTCTACATAACCCTTTTTGTTTTGCATAAATGACAGAGAAGGGGTAAGAAAAAAAGTAAAATTTCGGGGTATATTTCGACTTTACTTTTTTCTTTATTTCTTGTGTCTAGTTACTTTTTTGTTTCCATACAAAAATTACGATCTTGATCTTGCTAAGGATCCCGATATGGATCCTTTAAATATAAACTTTAATGAACAGAGTCGAGAAAATAATATATTTTTTTATTATAAAAACTAGATTATAAATCGATTTGATAATAATGCAAGGATTACCAGCAATCCGTCTTGCTCTCACTAAAGAGATATCCATATAGATATCAATATATCACTTGTGACTTTATTTGTTACAAAACACTAATTTGAATCTCAAATTTAAATGATTAAAATGAAATCATAAGAAGGAATATGTAAGCTACCCACTTGATTTCCATGGGATTGTAGTTCAATTGGTCAGAGCACCGCCCTGTCAAGGCGGAAGCTGCGGGTTCGATCCCCGTCAGTCCCGGCGAATTCAATAAAAAAAGACATCCACCCCCCCCTTTTTGTTTCTGGGCAAGGGGATCGAAATGGTTTCATTTATCTTTTTTTTTATTTTTTCATCAAGCAAAAGAAAGGGGTATTTCCATTATTTTAACTAGCACCAATTGATGGTAGAGAGACATATGTAAATTAGGATAATTGTTGAGAGCATTCAACACTTCAAGAAAGAGATACTGTATGGTGTTTCTGCTTTTTGTCAATTGATCTCCCATTAACTCGTGTAGGAAAATGGAATAGGATGGCGTATAATATGTTTGCCAAGAGTACCTAATGTATACTTTTATTTATATGAAGTAAAGGAATTGAAAAAAGTTCGAATCCAACCAAGGAAAGAGGATATTAAAAAAAAAAAAGATAAAATTAGTCTTACCTAATTAATATGCTCCTTTTAAAGATTAGATCCGATGTTGAAGAAAAAACTCGTAAGAAAATTTAATTTAATAATTTAATTATTTAATAATTTATAGTTAATTTTTTTGAATATTTTAGTTTTTTTACTGGGACTCGTCTTTATCACACTCCCCTTATTTGTTTTCCAAAAAGACGATAGACCCTTAAAAATTTTTGAAAATTTCAAATTGAACTTCGTACTTGTTTTCTCTATTTGATTTCTATTGTTTATTTAAGGTTCTTTATAAACTCTTTTTGTAAATAATCGAAGTAGAAAAGGTTTTTTATGATACTTCATCAGATGATTGTACAAGTAAAGTAAAGTACTAGGTTGTAGAAAAGAAAGCGGGGAAAAATAAAAATAAATAAATATTTTTTGATTGGATCAGGTATCTCATTCTGTATTCGGTGTGGATAAAGTATCTTCCTATGTTATACTATTAAATTCTTGACGATGAGTCGATTTCATAGCTACGCTATTGTTATTCATGATATTTATTTCATTCAATATCATCGAAATCTAATTCATCTGAGTGAGTTTACAAGCGAAAGATTTCTCATCTCTATGGGATTAAATCCCGAGATTAAAAAAAAATAATAATAATAATAATAATAATAAACGATTAAATTATGGAAGTAAATATTCTTGCATTTATTGCTACTGCACTCTTCATTCTCATTCCTACTGCTTTTTTGCTTATAATTTACGTAAAAACGGTAAGTCAAAATGATTAATTTGAATACAATTTTACTATAACAATGAAAAAAAAACAAAGAAAAAAAGTATTTAAATTTATCGTCTTAAATGAAAGGAATCCCTTAGACTCAGTAGTAGTATCCTAAGGGGCCCGATAGTATGGTAGAAAGAGATCTCTTTCTACCATACTAGCCATTATGGTTATTGTAATGTATAAAGACAAGTGAAATATCTTAATATAAAGGAATCCACCTATATCTATTTTTTTTTATTAATATAAATAGAATATAAAATGTATGTACATACTTTCTCAATTTCATTTGTTTGTTTGATCCGTTTAATACAGATAATCCTAATTCGATGGAAACTTCTTTAGATTTCGAAAAGGGGTTACCCCATGAATGGTTAACCGTGTAAACCCTGATATAAAAATATCAAATGAGTCAATAAAACAAAACAGAAATCCAATTTCTAAAAAAAAATCTTAAAAAAAATTGCCGAACGGTCTATAAAACTAAAAAAATTGATACAGGTTGATAGAGTTTGATTATTACCGCAATTAGGAGTACTTCTAGAGTCCACTTCTTCCCCACACTACGAGAGAGAGGGAAAATGTAAAAACTACCATTAAAGCAGCCCATGCGAGACTTACTATATCCATGTGAATTCTGTCCCCTATTTCTATGAATATGAAGAAACTATTCCATTCTTGTTCACTAATACTAATACTAATAATAGTGAAATACTAATAATAGTGAAATCACTGGTACAGAGTCAAAAAAAGGGAGAGGTATTTGGTCACCATTGATGAACTACTCCAAAACACTTATCTTATTCTTATACTTATCTTATTCTTATAATGAGTTATTCTTATTTCTTATTATAGAATTTTCTTATTTCTTATTATAGAATTTATAGTAGAATCGACAAGATGTAAACACAAGTAAACAGACACTTTTCGAAGTATCCAAGGAATCTGACTCACATGTAGAAAGAATAAGACTTTTTATTTCTTTTATCTTTTTTTTTTTCTTTTTGGAAGTAAAAAGAAAGGCAATTATTCATCTAATCTAATATTGATTGAATGTCTGAGCATTCCGAGACTTTCATTAGTCTGTATCCAAAGTATCTTAGGTCCTTTTCAAAACTATTAATTTAATTCCCCCTCTGGCTACCCAATCTAATTGAAGACTCAGTAAGTGGAACTAATTTTAGTAGTGGAAAGTAAAGATTTACGGATTTCCCCCCACTACTTTAAGTTTTCCTTGAATCTGACAGGCAAAACTTTAGGTTCTTTAGGTTAGAGAAAGGAACCTCGAGAGCCAAGGGCTTAGAATCACGATAAAGAAAGTATCAAGAGTCTTTTCCTACGTTTGTTATAATAGGGGATTTCAAGTCTGTTGTTGAGGCGGCACCCGGATTTGAACTGGGGAAAAAGGATTTGCAGTCCCCCGCCTTACCACTCGGCCATGCCGCCAAAACGATAGAAACTAGATTCAAATTTCATCTTTTTTTTTTCAACTCCGAAAAAAATATATAGTTTTTCAGTCACAAAATATAGAATAATCCAGTATAAATCCGAACCATTAACTATTGACTGTAAATTCATGACTATTTTTGAATTAAAATCGACATTTTTTTATTTCTATTTTATTTCTAATAATAAAAATTTCTAATAATAAAAGCAAATCATTAGAAATGTATTTATAACCAATTTATATTGAGTTTTTTTCAATTAAAAATAAAAAGAAATCTTCTTCAATTTCAATTATAACAGTAATTCTGAGTATATGTAAACCCCAGAATCAGAACATACATTACGTTGTGTTATAGAGCTATAGTTCTATAAACGGGGTATTTTATCTCTCTAGGGATGCTTTTGAGGAGTAATTCTCAATAAATTTTTGTATTTCAATTTTTCATTGAATACATTGAAGAGAAAGTTTAATTTTTGATAGAGCACAGCATGTGCTGTCCCAATATAGAACTGTACCCCAATAAAATAAGAAAAAGAGACGTATATATCTTATCTGTGCATTCTTTTTTATTTTAATAATAAAAAAATTAATAACTAAAAAAACACAAGTTTTCTTACCTACTTCAATTCAATGATACTCTTATTCAAAATTAGGTAAAACTTTTTTCTGCAAATATTTTTTTGAACAATGAAATACAAATACATGAAAAAGTAAAGTGGTAAAAAAAAAAGTTTTCTATTTATTATTTTATTATATATTTATCTGCTCGAACAGATCCAAGCATGAATACATTTTTTATTTAATGGTATGCAATCGAATATGTAATATCATAAATATCATAGGTGAAAATGAAATTACTTTTTTTCTAGTCTTTACAAAACTCCATAAGTTCCAGTGGTATTTCTCAATTCTGTTCCATTTGGATCTATTTCTTATAATTATAAAAAAATTCCAATTGAATCTAGTCTCCGTTCATACGTATTTCATACATTCCATATATCTTGGAGTTGGATAAAATTTCATGTGATTCAGTAAACAGAATAGAAATTCCATTATTGCTAGATCGAATTCTATGGATATGATTCGGTGAAGAATGAGAGATGGGATGGTATTTTTTCAATAAACGGATAAATGGGAAATTCAAAAAAGATGCTCGGGGATGGAAAAGAGGGAACATCTACAATACCCGGATTAAATCAGATACAATTTGAAGGGTTTTATCGGTTTATTGATCAGGGGTTAATAGAAGAACTTTATAAATTTCCAAAAGTTGAAGATATAGATCACGAAATTGAATTTCAATTATTTGTGGAAACATATCAATTGGTAGAACCTCTGATAAAAGAACGAGATGCTGTCTATGAATCACTTACATATTCTTCTGAATTATATGTATCCGCGGGATTAATTTGGAAAACCAGTCGGAATATGCAAGAACAAAGAGTTTTTATTGGAAACATTCCTTTAATGAATTCCCTTGGAACTTCTATAGTAAACGGAATATACAGAATTGTTATCAATCAAATATTGCAAAGTCCTGGTATCTATTACCAGTCAGAATTGGATCATAACGGGATTTCGGTCTATACCGGCACCATAATATCAGATTGGGGAGGCAGGTTAGAATTAGAGATTGATAAAAAAGCAAGAATATGGGCTCGTGTGAGTAGGAAACAGAAAATATCTATTCTAGTTCTATCATCAGCTATGGGTTCGGATCTAAGAGAAATTTTAGAGAATGTTTGCTACCCTGAAATTTTATTATCTTTCTTGACCGATAAGGAGAAAAAAAAAATTGGGTCAAAAGAAAATGCTATTTTGGAGTTTTATCAACAATTTTCTTGTGTAGGTGGGGATCCCATTTTTTCTGAATCCTTATGTAAGGAATTACAAAAAAAATTCTTTCACCAAAGGTGTGAATTAGGAAGGATTGGTCGCCGAAATATTAACTGGAGACTTAATCTTAATATACCTCAGAACAATATATTTTTGTTACCACGAGATATATTAGCAGCTGCCGATCATTTGATTGGGATGAAATTTGGCATGGGTACACTTGATGATATGAATCA